CCTTTTTTTTAATCTCCCATATCAAATTGAATGAGATTTCTCATGGATCCATCCTATTTTTTCTACCAAAAGAAAAAGAGGTTATGAGTTTCAAACTTGAATTTTGATTACTAATTTACTCAGTTTTATCTTTTCTCCCGCCTTCATAAAGTAGAGGCATTTCCACTATCACTATAGTTTTCTAAAAAGGTAACTATCTCGGTTTAATATATAAATTTATATATTTAGTATAGAATCCGTGAAAAGGACTTTCCTTTCTATTTATAAGAAGGAAAAGGCTTACTATCTTTGGGATCTGATGCTACACCGCTGCTCAATACCTTAGGGGATCAACTCTATTACATAAATTGATTCCTAACTTTTATTTCATATTATGACATAAATAAGCAGTTCTTATTGTATCGGCCCAAAACCTCGCGAATTTATCTTTACGGCGCTTCCTCTATCAATTAGATCCTTTATCCATCGAATAAAGTATCTAGGCATACCTATTTCTTCATATTCATACTTAAAATTTTATGAAGTTTATTTCTTTGCTACAGCTGATAAAAATCGTCGTTTTGGACAATACATATGTAGAAAGCCTATTTTTTTTTCTAGTAGTTATTAATGAATTTGTTCTTTTGCCTTTTTTATTTCTATAGTGGAGATAGTCGCACGTAATGACAGATCACGGCCATATTATTAAAGGCTTGTGGTAAGAATGGGTTTCGCTCTAGTGCACGAAAATAATATTCCAAAGCTTTTGTATGTTCTCCGTTTCTTGTGTGGATAAGGCCTATGTTATAGAGTATATAACTTCGATCATAGGGATCCATTTCTAGTCGCATAGCTTCATAATAATTCTGTAAAGCTTCCGCATAATTTCCTTCGGATTGAGCAGACATCCGTTACGGTCGTCATTCGATTCACAAAATCTCCGTTTCAGAACCGTACATGAAATTTTCATCTCATACGGCTCCTCCTTTATGTACATAATGAGACTAATACATGGAATAAAAAAAGATTGAAATATTCTCATTATAAACTGAGTGGGGCTGGTGTTTTTACAAAAAATCTCTAACCAACCTTCTTGTAAAAGATCTTTCCTTAACTGTTGATACTAGATAAAAAAAGGGTGACTCCCGCAATTTATTTGTCTTAAACGCCACTTAATTTTCAGGAATTAGTCACTTCAACAGTTTTCGATGGCTATACGGGTATCCAAAACACGAACGAGATGGGTGTTTGTTGTCCCAACCATGCTTGCTAGTCCCGATCCTCATAAGGAAAAGGGAGAATTTCTAACAAAATTTTCCTGTTGTTGATTCCGAGGAGTAGTCCCTCTTCCTCTATGCCTCCTATTAGTACTAGTGGAGTAGGTTTGACCTAACACAACCGTGGGTGTAACCTTTCGCTCAATACTCTATAATCAACAATTGAAGCATTTGAGGTTGCATTAATCGCGGATACACGACAGAAGGGCTTGTTTTATTTACAAACTTCACCTTCAACAAGCGTAGAATTTTTTCAAATAATTTTTTTTTTCTTTATATCCCGAATAAGATAATTATTATGCAACTTTTTCCTAAGAACATTAAAAAATAGAAAAAAAATGAAATTAAAGAAAAGTAAAAAATAACTAAATAAAAAATAATCAAATCACACCATCTCTGTAATAAGCAAATGCCTCTTTCTCCCCCGAAGTTGTCGGAATTATTCGTAATAAGATATTGGCTACAATCGAAAAGGTCTTATCAATAAAATTTCCAGTTATTCGAGATCTAGACATAGGCAGAAATTCATGCTATAATTTTTTTTAATTACTTTCGTGAGAAAATAATCCCACAACCAACGGAATTTGACAGTACGAAATAACATAAAAGCGGACTCATTAAAATTAAACTTCTACTAAAATTTTTTCTTTTTTGCAGGACTCAATAAAAACAAAACTAATAAATATTTGAAGACGATTAGATTTCAACTAAATCTTAAATATAGTAGTATTAAAAATATCGTAAAATATTTTGATTTCATCAAAGTTGAAGAATCAACGAATTTATTAGAAGCTGTAGGAAAATTCGAGAAGTTTTGACTAAATTATGATCCAAAGAGGAAAAATGGTTGAATAATCGCTCTATGATGGATGAAAATAGACTAACCATTCATTTTGTGTTGTGTATATAACGGGTAATACGCTATACAATCACATATAAAAATTACGCGGGCCTTTCGTTGGAATAAATCTATGGGATAAGAAGTTATGATAAGGGGTTCTTGTTAAAAGATCTCAAACTTGCAAGTAAGTTTCGAATTTTTATGAAAATAGAATAATGATCTAAACTAAATAAAACGATGGTTTACAGGGAACTATTAAGGATAGTCGAAAAAAAAAAAGATCAATCAGTGGAGTTGTTCCAATTAAGTGATTTAATCCAGTATAAAAAAAAAATTAAAAAAGAAAATTTGGAGTCCCATCTTCGTAAACATGAATAGATACCTTTATTTGTTGTTTTTAAGAGGTTGTCCCACAAAATTATCTACTTTACCCAGCCTCGACTAAGGTTTGGCAAAGTTTTGAAATTTTTTTTTAGTTAAAATTAAAATAGGGTGTACCCGTTTATCCAAAAATCAAATATGAATCACTATTCACTCGACTTATTATCAACTTTCTCGTTATGTAGGAGAGATGGCCGAGTGGTTGAAGGCGTAGCATTGGAACTGCTATGTAAGCTTTTGTTTACCGAGGGTTCGAATCCCTCTCTTTCCGTACCCTTCACCTAATTCACCAACGTTAATGTTATTGACCACAATATCTCACATCAAATAAAAAAGGGACACAATTATTCCAACCTTTCTTTGATATGGTTTCGCTATTCCGAATCTCAATTTCGGTAATATGGAAAATACTAGAAAGAATAGACAAGGAATTAAAACCTCCCTATCAATCTATGATACATGAATGGGAAAAAATCCCTTACTTAAAAACTCTTTATATGGGTGGGGTGTAAAGGGAGGGCAAAATTGTCTGAATCCTTCTTATTTTCGTTAAGTTTAAGTCTGGCGAGAATAATATTCTACAACTAGTAATTCATTTATTTTCAAACCGACCCATTTACTATCTAGTATTTCATTGACTGATCCTTTATATTGGAATGGGTGAAGGGTCAAATGTTTTGGCAATTCCTCACGGGAGGTTGAATCAAGATAATTTTGAACCAGAGACTTAGATTTTTGGTCATCTCTCACTGTAATAATATCGCGGGGTTTGCAGCGATAACTTGGTATATCTACTATACCACCATTAACTAAAATATGTCTATGGTTAACCAATTGGCGTGCTTGAGGAATAGTCGAAGTTATACCTAATCGAAAAAGGATGTTATCCAACCGCATTTCAAGCAATTGTAGTAAAACTTGACCTGTTGACCCTTTTGCTTTTCCGGCGATATGAACATATTTAAGTAATTGTTGTTCTGTAAGACCATAATGAAAGCGTAATTTTTGTTTTTCTTCTAAACGAATACGATATTGAGATTTTTTACCAGGGCGTAATTGGTTTCTAAAATCGTTTCCAGCTCTAGGCTTTTTAGTAGTTAGTCCCGGTAAACACCCAAGACGACGTATTTTTTTGAAACGAGGCCCTCTGTAACGTGACATAAAGACTCCTTATGAAGTTGCATAAACCTAAATGAAATATGAAATTAAACTAAACTAAATGCTAAATAGAAAAATTTAAAATACAATATAAATTTTAAATTCCACAAGAAATTAATCAAAATTTATTGAAATATTGTACTACAAAGAAAAATTCTAAAGAATAATTAGATGAATTGTATCACTATTCTGGACTTAATCCTTAATATATTAGAAAATATATATCTAATAGAAAATATATATCTAATTTATCGTATTAATATTAAATAGAATATTTTCTATAATATCAAACTTAATAAATTTCAAACTATTAATTACTAAAAACTCTTCAATAATATTCTAATTATATGAATATTAATATAATAAGAATATAAAAATCAAAGTAATGGTTCTCTTTTTGATTGATTTAGTCTACATAGATAAAACTCCTCCCCTTTTTTTTAATAATTGGAAATTTTTAGGAGATAATAGAAGGGTGCCATTTGGGAAAAGCAAAAGAAGACTTTTCAATTTTGTTGATTTCACATTTTCAACTATGTAAAAAAAATCAAACAAATGGAGAAAAGCCCACTATCGGAGTCGAACCGATGACCATCGCATTACAAATGCGATGCTCTAACCTCTGAGCTAAGCGGGCTCACATAACATAAATTGTACCCACATAGGAATTTATTAAACTGCTGGAATCTTAGCTATTAACTAACTCTTCATTCTTAACTCTTCAGATACTAATTAATAACTAATTAATATATAATTGGATCTATTTATCTTATCAAATATATGATTATCAATATCTTAATTAGCTAGTAAGATTTTTTGAATTCAAATTACAATTGAATTTCAAATTATTTTTTTTTTTACTATGATAAAATTTACTAATATAATTCGATTTCTTTTAGAAATAAAAGATTTTATTCCTATCTGCTAATTTATTTAAAATTGAAATTAGTAATTAAATTACTATAACCTATTAAATTACTATAACTTACTAATTTATTTAGTATCTTATAGAATAAGATTCTATATAAATTAGTATAATTAATACATATTAGATACATTATAATATTCGAAAGAATTTCAGTTGAAATTCTTTTTTAATTAAATTAAAAAAGAAATTTTTAGTTATAGCCATTAGATTCGTTATTGCTATTAAATTTTTCATTCAATATATAGAATATAGAGTAATAAAATTGATTTTTAGTTATTTTTCGTTCGGAAAGATAAAAGCTAAGACGAAAACAAAAGAAAAGAATCGACCGTTCAAGTATGCAAAATTGCATGCTAAAAACAATATAAATTGGGGGAAATAAAAAATATATGTAATATGTAATATATATATATACGTAGACTTATACTATTAGGCAGAAGAATAGTATATATAGAATAAACTACGAGTATTTAGTATACTATATATTGTATGGATCAATATTGTAGATTGAATTGATGAATTCAATAGTCCGATCATAATATAACTGAAAGAAAAAGCAAAATATTTGGATAATCATATCCAATCCAAATTACAAAGCAAAAAGGGGATATGGCGAAATTGGTAGACGCTACGGACTTAATTGGATTGAGCCTTGGTATGGAAACCTACCGAGTGCTAACTTTCAAATTCAGAGAAACCCTGGAATGAAAAATGGGCAATCCTGAGCCAAATCCGTTTTGATCAAAACAAACAAGGATTCGGAAAGCGATAATAAAAAAGATAGGATAGGTGCAGAGACTCAATGGAAGCTGTTCTAACAAATGGAGTTGGCTGCGTTGCGTTAGTAAAGGAATCCTTGTATCAAAACTCCATACAGGATGAAGGATAAACGTATCCATACTGAAATACTCTCTCCAAATGATTAATGACAACCCCAATCCATATTTCTTTTTAATTTTTATTAAAATTGAAAATTCAAAGAATTCTTGTGAATCAATTCTAAGTTGAAAAAAGATATCGAATATTCATGGATCAAATTTTTTATTCCATCAAAATAGGAAATAATTGATTAATTCGACGAGAATAAAGATAGAGTCCCATTCTACATGTCAATATCGACAACAATGAAATTTATAGTAAAAGGAAAATCCGTCGACTTTAAAAATCGTGAGGGTTCAAGTCCCTCTATCCCCAAAAAGGCCTATTTTATTCCCTAAATATTTAGCCTATCCTCTCAGTTCATTAGTGGTTCAAAATTCGTTATGTTTCTCGTTGATTCTAATTGGATCTAAACGGAAATTTTTTTCTTATACCAAGACTTTTTCATATTTAAAAAACGTACAAATGGTCATCTTGGAGAAAATAACCCTAATATCATATAAAATTTGAATAATTAGTAATTCATTTAATTACTACTACTATACTTAAACTTACAAAGTTTTTTTGTAATCTAAGGAATTCCAACAGATTATAGATAAGACTTTGTAATACCCTTTTCATCTTTCTTTTTAATTGACATAGACTTGAATCCTGTCATAAAATGAGGATGATGCACCATCAATGGTCGGGATAGCTCAGCTGGTAGAGCAGAGGACTGAAAATCCTCGTGTCACCAGTTCAAATCTGGTTCCTGGCAAACGAAAAATTTGTATGTATAAATTGATTGATACAGTCGACATACATATTCATTGAATATGTATAAATCATGATGCATATTTATCCAGTAAGTATCTGGATATGTACACATTCAATCTTTAGAATAGTTAAAGATGAATAAAGAGTATATAAAGTATGTAAAATACTAAAATACAATGTTAATACTTCATACATATTCCAAAACCGAAATAAATTTCTTTCAACTTTCTTTTCATATTCTATTTCTTCATTTCCTCTTATGTGACTTTCTGGAGCCCCATCTAAATGACACGCGCGGTACATAGTTTGGCATCATGAACTCTTTGAATTTTATCCTATTGACTAGGCTCATCCCCCAAAAGTATCTTTCACATCGGAAGATCTTAATGAATTTATAGAATTGTATTGTCTTTTTTTTGTATTTATTTATCTTATCCATAATATAAGAACGAGACTTGATCTCTTTGAATATCTCGAGTTGTAGTTGTTGAAGAAGTGAACATTAGTTTCTGATTATTTAATAAGCATCTTGTACTTCATAAAAATTAGGAGCAATATAATCCTTCCGTAAAGGCCACCCTATCCAACTTTCGGGCATTAAGATACGTTTCAGACGCGGATGATTATCATAAGAGATTCCCAACATATCATAAGATTCTCTTTCTTGAAAATCCGCACTTTTCCAAACCCAGAAAACAGACGGAATTCTAGGATTCCCCCTTGGGGTAAATACTTTTATGCATACTTCTTCTGGTTGATCTATGTCATATTCTATTCTCGTAAGATGATATACACTAGATAATAGGCCACCAGGTACTACATCATAAGCACATTGGGAACGTAGATAATTGTATCCATATACATATAAAATGACGGCAATGGAATGCCAATCCTCGGGCTTTATTTGTAAAGTCTCTACTCCTTGGTAATCAAAACCCAAAGATCTATGAAGTAGCCCATGTTTGATTAACCAAAAAGACAAACGGCTCCGCATCTTTTTTCTCTCTCCCACATTTTTTTGTATAAGTATTCTAAGAAAAGAATTTTACATTTACCATACAATTTCTGAAGATTGACTCGCCCTTTGTTATTCTGTACCTGTACAAAAGGATCGTGTCTAATTCACAAATTCGGGGGAAGATATTGAACTTTTGTATTTGAAAAAAGTTTCAGTGGAGATCTCTGAAGTAGATGGTGGTTGATACAGTAATCCTTGATTCGAATTTCGAGTATGAGTACGCCGTCCAACAGAAAACTTGTGGCTGGTAGTAAAACACCGATTCTCCTGTTGAGATCTAATT